AAGGTACGAAAACATATTTATTCTGAATCAGAGGGAGAAATGCACTGGAGTACCGATGTCCACCATGCATCTGAATATACACATGGTAATGTTCATCTATTACCAAAAACAAGTCATTTATGGATATTAGCAGGAGGTCCGTGCAGATCCAGTATAGTGTCTTTTTCGCTCCACAAAGATCAAGATCAAATGAATGTTCATTCTTTTTCTTTCGAAGAAAGATATATCTTTGACCTCTCAATGACTAATCATCGAGTAAGACATAAATTGTTGGATACTTCTGGTAAAAAAGATAGGGAAATTCTTGACTATTCAAGACCTGATCGAATCATATCCAATGGTCATTGGAATTTCATATATCCTTCTATTCTCCAAGAAAATTCTGATTTCTTGGCGAAAAAACGAAGAAATAGATTCATTATCCCATTACAATATGATCAAGAACGAGATAAAGAACTAATGCCCTGTTTTGGTATTTCGATTGAAATACCCATAAATGGTATTTTACGTAGAAATAGTATTCTTGCTTATTTTGATGATCCACGATACAGAAGAAATAGTTCAGGAATTACTAAATATGGGACCATAGAGGTGGATTCAATCATAAAAAAAGAGGATTTGATTGAGTATCGAGGAGCAAAAGAATTTAGTCCGAAATACCAGAAAGTAGATCGGTTTTTTTTCATTCTCGAAGAAGTGCATATCTTACCCGGATCTTCGTTCATAATGGTCCGGAACAATAGTATCATTGGAGTAGATACACAACTCGCTTTAAATACAAGAAGCCGGGTAGGCGGATTAGTCCGAGTGGAGAGAAAAAAAAAAAGTATTGAACTGAAAATCTTTTCTGGAGATATTCATTTTCCTGGAGAAACAGATAAGATATCCAGGCACAGCGGCATTTTGATACCACCAGAGACGGAAAAAAAAAATTCTAAGAAATCAAAAAAATTGAAAAATTGGATCTATGTCCAACGGATCACACCCACCAAGAAAAAGTATTTTGTTTCGGTTCGGTCCGTAGTCACATATGAAATAGCTGATGGGATAAATTTAGCAACACTTTTCCCCCGGGATCTCTTGCAGGAAAAGGATAATGTCCAACTTAGAGTTGTCAATTATATCCTTTATGGAAATGGCAAGTCAATTCGAGGAATTTATCACACAAGTATTCAATTAGTTCGGACTTGCTTAGTATTGAATTGGGACCAAGAAAAAAATGGTTCTATAGAAGAGGTTCATGCTTCCTTTGTTGAGGTAAGGACAAATGATCTGATTCGCGATTTCATAAGAATTGAGTTAGTCAAGTCCACTATTTCGTATACCGGAAAAAGGTATGATAGGGCAAGTTCCGTATTGATTTCCGATAATGGATTAGATCGCACCAATATCAATCCTTTTTATTCCAAGGCGAAGATTCAATCACTTACCCAACATCAAGGAACTATTGGTATTGGTACGTTGTTGAATCGAAATAATGAATGCCAATCTTTGATAATTTTGTCATCATCCAATTGTTCTCGAATTGGTTCATTCAATGGTTCGAAATATAACAATGTGACAAAAGAATCAGATCCCATAATCAAAATTAGGGATTTGCTGGGTCCCTTAGGGACTATTGTCCCTAAAATAGCAAATTTTTTTTCATCTTACTATTTAATAACTCATAATCATATCTTGTTAAAGAAATATTTGTTACTTGACAATTTTAAACAGACTTTCCAAGTACTTAAATACTGTTTAATAGATGAAAATAGGAGGATTTATAATCCCGATCCATGCGGTAACATAATTTGGAATCCATTCCATTTGAATTGGTGCTTTCTCCATCACGATTATTGTGAAGAGACATCTACAATAATTAGCCTTGGACAATTTATTTGTGAAAATGTATGTCTATTCAAATACGAATCACACGTAAAAAAATCTGGTCAAATTTTAATTGTTCATGTTGACTCCTTAGTTATAAGATCAGCTAAACCCTATTTGGCCACTCCAGGAGCAACTGTTCATAGCCATTATGGAGAAATCCTTTACGAAGGAGATACATTAGTTACATTTATATATGAAAAATCGAGATCTGGTGACATAACGCAAGGTCTTCCAAAAGTGGAACAAATCTTAGAAGTGCGTTCGATTGATTCAATATCGATGAACCTAGAAAGGAGAGTTGAAGGTTGGAACGAACGTATACAAAGAATTCTTGGAATACCCTGGGGATTCTTGATTGGAGCTGAGCTAACCATAGCCCAAAGTCGTATCTCTTTGGTTAATAAGATCCAAAAGGTTTATCGATCCCAGGGGGTACAGATCCATAATAGACATATAGAAATTATTGTACGTCAAGTAACATCAAAAGTGTTGGTTTCAGAAGATGGAATGTCTAATGTTTTTTTACCTGGAGAATTAATCGGCTTTTTGCGAGCGGAACGAGCAGGGCGTGCTTTGGACGAAGCGATCTGTTATCGGGCAATCTTATTGGGAATAACGAGGGCATCTCTAAATACTCAAAGTTTCATATCCGAAGCAAGTTTTCAAGAAACCGCTCGAGTTTTAGCAAAAGCTGCTCTACGAGGTCGTATTGATTGGTTGAAAGGCCTGAAAGAGAACGTTGTTCTGGGGGGGATTATACCTGTTGGTACCGGATTCCAAAAATTAGTACACCCTTCAAGGCAAGACAAGAACATTCATTTGGAAATAAGAGATATTTTGTTACACCATAGAGAATTATTTTGTTCTTACGTCCAAAACAATTTCCATGAGACAAATTTCCATGAGACATCAGAACAATCATTTACGCGATTTAATGATTCCTAAGAGCAGATTCTTTTCTTTCACTTTAACTATCTTTCAATTATCTGGTCCGATTATTGATTTGGTAAAAAATCAAAAATAAGTAATTAAATTGGTAATAAATAAAATAAGTAATTAAAAGAAATTAATGGTTTGGGTCGTGTATCAACGGTCAATCCCCCGTAGAAGGTTCCATCGGAACAATTATTTATTTCAGGTTACCTCGTCTCTTTGTTAAAAAAAAAAAGGAAGTCTGGGGAAAAATGACAAGAAGATATTGGAACATCAATTTGGAAGAGATGATGGAAGCAGGAGTTCATTTTGGTCATGGTACTAAGAAATGGAATCCTAGAATGGCCCCTTACATCTCTGCAAAGCGTAAAGGTATTCATATTACAAATCTCACTAGAACTGCTCGTTTTTTATCAGAAACCTGTGATTTAGTTTTTGATGCAGCAAGTAGGGGAAAAAACTTCTTAATCGTCGGTACAAAAAATAAAGCAGTGGATTCAGTAGCATCAGCTGCAATAAGGGCTCGGTGTCATTATGTTAATAAAAAATGGCTTGGTGGTATGTTAACGAATTGGTCCACTACGGAAACGAGACTTCACAAGTTCAGGGACTTAAGAGCCGAACAAAAGATGGGGAAACTCAACTGTCTCTCCAAAAGAGATGCAGCAATGTTGAAGAGAAAATTATCTACCTTGCAAACATATCTCGGTGGGATCAAATATATGACGGGGTTGCCTGATATTGTGATCATCGTTGATCAGCAAGAAGAATATACGGCTCTTCGAGAATGTGTCATTTTGGGGATTCCGACAATTTGTTTAATCGATACAAATTGTGACCCAGATCTCGCAGATATTTCGATTCCAGCAAATGATGACGCTATAGCTTCAATCCGATTGATTCTTAACAAATTAGTATCTGCAATTTGTGAGGGTCGTTCTAGCTATATAAGAAATCGTTGATTATCATTAAGAATAATAAGATTAGTTAATTATTTGGCAACTCCATAGATTTATTGGATCGGTTACTATTTTTGAATTTTTAAAAAGAGATAAAAAAAGTACTGGGGATATTGATATTATGTTATGATGTTATGTAATTTCTTGGTATCGTAAATAAAATATACGATTAATGATTCAAGTTAGTGAGTTGAGAAATAGATGGTTGAATCAAAATAATTCCTTTTTTGAAGTTCAATTTCTGTCAGAGGACAATATGAATGTTATACCATGTTCCATTAAAACACTCAAAGGGTTATACGATATATCGGGTGTAGAAGTAGGCCAACATTTCTATTGGCAAATAGGAGGTTTACAAATCCATGCCCAAGTACTTATCACTTCTTGGGTCGTAATTGCTATCTTATTAGGTTCAGTCATCATAGCTGTTCGGAATCCACAAACCATTCCGACCGACGGTCAGAATTTCTTCGAATATGTCCTTGAATTTATTCGAGATTTGAGCAAAACTCAGATTGGAGAAGAATATGGTCCTTGGGTTCCCTTTATTGGAACTATGTTCTTATTTATTTTTGTTTCTAACTGGTCAGGTGCTCTTTTACCTTGGAAAATCATACAATTACCTCATGGGGAGTTAGCTGCGCCTACGAATGATATAAATACTACTGTTGCTTTAGCTTTACCCACGTCAGCGGCATATTTTTATGCGGGTCTTACCAAAAAAGGATTGGGTTATTTCGGGAAATACATTCAACCAACCCCAATACTTTTACCAATTAACATCCTAGAAGATTTCACAAAACCTTTATCTCTTAGTTTTCGACTTTTCGGGAATATATTGGCTGATGAATTAGTAGTTGTTGTTCTTGTTTCTTTAGTCCCTTCAGTAGTTCCTATACCTGTTATGCTTCTTGGATTATTTACAAGTGGTATTCAAGCTCTTATTTTTGCAACGTTAGCCGCGGCTTATATAGGTGAATCCATGGAGGGTCATCATTGACTAGTTTTCGAAATAGTCTTTTTTAAGCTTATCCCAATTCATGCATGATTCAAGATAATTCACTTGGTTGGGGAACATAATAGATACAAATACAAATACGTATGAATATACGACCTAGAGTCAGTCGTAGGAAAAAGATAGACGATATTGCGGAATTGTAAAAAAAAAAAAAGATGGGTTGGGGGGGTCACACTAGATGTATGTAATCTTTATAAGTCCAGCCCCTGTGTCTGTTTCGAGGAATGATTCTAGAATCCGATTCAATATAAAATGCGGGTGGTTTACGTTATGGAAGAAACAAATGTATATGTGATATTAGATATTTACTAGTTATATAGGACTATTCCTAATATATATATATATTATTATATACCCTATATATATATATATTATTGATTTGATTGGTTTGATTGCGGTTCACTGCATTTATATAGTTCCAATATAAGTCTTTCTGTTTCGTCTGTGATTGTGGATTGAATGAAATGCAAAAAAGAGATGAACTCAAGGATAGTATCTAGAAGAAAAAAGAAAGGAAAGAAGAATTGAATGAAAGAATGGTTCGAAACAAAGAAATGCAATAACTAGAACCGTATACATATGTATTTACAAAAACTCCATTATGGGTAGAAACTCAAAATGAGATATCGAAATAGTTCTGACGATTCAGTAATATTATCATTTCAATTCGGAGTTTTTAGTTATTTCGACCCGAAAGATCTTAATCAGATAGATCTTAATGATAAAATCTTAATGAAAAAAAAATGATAAAAAAAATTAAGTAAAAATTCATCGGTTGATTGTATCATTAACCATTTCTTTTTTTTTTTGGTGCGAGGAACTTACCATGAATCCACTGATTTCTGCCGCTTCCGTTATTGCTGCTGGATTGGCCGTAGGGCTTGCTTCTATTGGACCTGGAGTTGGTCAAGGTACTGCTGCAGGCCAAGCTGTAGAAGGTATTGCGAGACAACCAGAAGCAGAGGGTAAAATACGAGGTACTTTATTGCTTAGTCTAGCTTTTATGGAAGCTTTAACAATTTATGGACTGGTCGTGGCGTTAGCGCTTTTGTTTGCAAATCCTTTTGTTTAATCCTAGAAATGTAAAAAAGTACCTTACATACTATACTATACTATACTATACTTTTTTTCTTATTTTTTTAACTCGCTATACTTTTTTCTTATTTTATTAACTCAGAATTGCTGTTTGCTTCTTCTAATTATATCAACGCTTTACTCCTACAATTATTTATTTGTTGATGAGACAATACCCCAGGAAAGGAAGGATTGTTTTGAGGATGAGTAATTACTGGATCCGCTCGTTTTCTTCCTTCGCGTCCTTAGCTTAGTACAATGGAAACCTTTTTTTTACTTTTTTTAGGAATCGTTTCAACAAACGAGATATTTCACAATTGACATGAGACCCAAGACTTAACCTAATAAGTATTTTATTGGATTGGAAACTTCAAGTAAGAAATTTAAAAATTATCAAATTAAATTACTAGATTTAATCTACTCCCATTAAAAAAAAATGGAAATAAAATTTATATAATAAAAAGAAATCGATCAAAAAAGGGACGACGAAGTGATACAAAAAGAACTCTGTTCTTTGTTAGTCCTATCTATAAGAGGAGAGCATATGAAAAATGGAACCGATTCTTTCCTTTCCTTGGGTCACTGGCCATCCGCCGGGAGTTTTGGGTTTAATACCGATATTTTAGCAACAAATCCAATAAATCTAAGTGTAGTGCTTGGTGTATTGATTTTTTTTGGAAAGGGGGTGTGTGCGAGTTGTGTATTTCAAGAATAGGTTGGATCCATCCGACTGCACTTTATTTATGGTATTTTATTCATTTTATAGGATAAATAGGAAAAAAAGTGCACGATCTCAACGAATTATTTCTGAATAAATTAAGAAATCATATGTAAGAACCATAGCATTTCGTGACTTATTGGTAAATTTGATTCTCTATCAACCAATAATGTGAGACCATTAACATGGTTAAAGCTAAACTGTTTGAAGTCCAGGCAAAACATGGTACTCTTTCTACCGGTACGTTAGTACCGAAATGGTTTAAAAATGAATAGTTGGTAATTTATCTGATATAGAACACTCATATCGATAAAATGATTTGAACCATTTATTAAAAAAATGGGCATCTTGCTCTTTTTTTCCAATGCCGAATCGACGACCTACGTAAAAAAAAATAGGAATTTTTGGATTTGAAGAAAAAAAGGAAATAAAAAAAATATAGAAATAAATTGTAAATTTAAATTTTAAATTAAATAAAGAACAAATACAAATAAAGAAAGAACTTTGCTGACAATTATAGATTTTTGTCTGGTCGGAAGAGTCCTCCTAATATTCTGGTCTTATATCAGTTTCGATGTTTTTGAATATAAACAGAAAAGAGAGGGTAGGCTCATTACATTAAAAAAAAAAGATATGGGAATGCCCATAACATAAAATAAATAATTGAGCGTGAGAGCCAAATGAATCGAAAGATTCATGTTTGGTTCGGGAAGAGATTATGGAAGTTGTGAAATTAATGGTAAGATAATCTACTTTCATTAAATGATTTATTAGATAATCGAAAACAGAGGATCTTGAGTACTATTCGAAATTCGGAAGAATTACGTAGAGGGGCCATTGAGCAGCTCGAAAGAGCCAGGACTCGCTTACGGAAAGTAGAAATAGAAGCAGATGAGTATCGAATGAATGGATACTCTGAGATAGAA